TTTTCGAAATGTAATGACTAGAAGAGCTAATGATAATAATGATCCACACAAAAGAGCTGCATAGCTCAATACCATCATACTTACATGCATCATTAACCAATGGGATTGGAGCGCGGGTACTAATATTTCGGATTGATGCATTTCAGTTAAAAGACCCGAAGTAGCAAAACCTTGAGTAAAAATAGCACTTGGCGCGGTTATTGCGCTTAAATGGTTTTTATGTTTTTTAAAATACGGAATCATATGAATAATGGAAAAACTCCACGAAAGAAAAATTAATGATTCATATAAATCGCTTAATGGTAAATGCCCCAAACACACCCAACGAGTAACTAATAATCCTGTTATGCAGAAAAAAGTAACTATCATACCCTTTTCTGACGAATCATATAGTCCTACGATTTCATCGACTAATAAAGTTATCAAATGAATTGTAATTACAATTGAAACGATAGAAAAGGATATATGAGTTAATATATGCTCTAAAGTTGAAAATATCATAAAAATTATTAAAAGGGGGTCCCGCAATTATAGGAATTGAAATCGGGAATTGAATTCATTAATTCATTATAGGGCTTACTCTTTTCGAAGATGCCATGCCGCCACTCGGACTCGAACCGAGATGCTCTAGCACTGCTTCCTAAGAGCAGCGTGTCTACCTATTTCACCATAGCGGCTTATTCGAAATCATAATAACCTATTTTTATTCAATCGTCGAGATTGAAGGAGTTAATTAAATGCAATATTTTTTTAGGAAACCATTAAATTGATGAATAAAAACTTGTTTAAGAATTAGGGATTTAAACGTTTTCGTTAATAATATTTATTATCTTTTTATTTATTATTTTATAATGTCAATTTTATTTAACTGAACTAAAAATGTAGTTTTTCGTAAGTTATTACTTTATGTTTTCCTAAAACAAAAATGTTACGGTTGGAACTAGATTATTTTGACTTCAATCCATAGATAGAACTAAAAACAATGTTCTGTCTCGTTTGCATTTTTTAATGATTCATTTATTTTATCATTTATTAATCTAAAATAAAAAAAGAATTTTATCGATAAAATATAATTTTTATATAACACAATTTCAGAGATACACTCAAGGGGTTTTTGTAAATATTTGCATAGTTAGTTTTATATGAATTTTTAGGGTTTTTCGTTGTGTAGAGAGTTTGTGTTAAGATTTAGCAACCCGATTAAGTTAGGTATTAGTATGGGTGTATCAATTATATAACAATATTTTATATTTCTATCGAAATTGTACCGTACTTCAAAAAAAAAAATACTTTATAAATTTTTAAATTAATATATATTATATCTTTGATATATATTATATTTTGATCGATCTTCCACTCGAACCATAGGATCTAAAACAGATCACTCAAAATTGGCACATTCGTCATATAACTACCTAAAAATGTAAAAGGGGATTTTATTAATTAAATTGGGTTAAAGAGTTTATATAGTGATAATAATTTAGAAAAATAATGATTTAGAAGATTATAAAACATATTTAAAACTAAATCAATTAGTTTCAACGAACCCTTCTTTTAATATATAATTCTAATTTTAATATATAATTATAATAGTAATATATAATTCTAATATTAATATATAATTATAATAAAAAATAAATTTATTTTTATTATTGATCGATGGGGAAAGTGAGAATCCCCATCCTGAAAATTATAAAATATACTAAAACGAAAGGTAAACCCTTGTGCTTGCATTTATCCTTTTTTCAAACAAAAAAGTACCATTAATTTTTCGAATTAAGTAGACAACAGAATTCTTATCTATATCAGAAATGAAAGAAAAAATCTATATCAGAAATGAAAGAAAAAAGACGCCTTCTAAATTAAAATATTATGAAACTAATTATTTTTATTTATTATTTTATATAAATATAAATTTATATTATTTTACTATTATGATGTTAATTAAAATTCTTATAACTTATAAATCTTATAAAAAAATTAGAAACAAAATTATATTACTTTTCTAATTAGACCGATTCAGATTTTTTATTGTATTGTTTGATTACTATTATTTATTTGTTACACAAAAAAAACTTTTAGAACTCCCGGTAGAAAGAGATTTCGCTAACGAAAAAGCTTTCAATGCTGCCCGATATCCCTTCCTTTTCCAAATATTTTTACGAATCCGTTTTTTTGAAATAGAGGTGCGTTTTTTTGGAACTGCCATTAAAAAATTATAATAGGTTCTTCGGTTGGATGTGAAAGACATCTATTGTTCAAAAAAAAATTTCTTTACTGTTCTCTATCTATTTATTCTCTAAATTATACTCCCTCCATAAAAAAATAAAAAAGGGGGGTGTGTAAAAATCGCATAAAATATTACTAACAACAATCCCCTATGCCAAATAGAATAGAATTGATTGAAGTTGATAAAATACAATACAAACAAAAAAGAAAAGATTGTGCGTTTAGTTTTCTTTCTATTTTCGTCGTGTTACATTTATACATGTAATAAAATACATCAAAAGTTTAATAACCCAACCCCTCTATCGCTTAATTAAAAAACTTTAATAATTTTCTATTATATTAATATATTAATTTTAATTAATTTAATTGGTCAAACTCGAAGAAAGAGTACACCCAACTTTAATTCTCAAATTCGAGTGGGACTGGTAGTTAATCTGTTAAAGGATACAAAATATATAATTTTTTATTATTAAAGGCATTTTATTTGCCCTTTTTTTTTATTTTACATAAAATAAAGTGTTGGATATCATAGCATTTCCTACAAATAGCTTTTATTGTAATGGAAGACAATCAATTAGTTACAAAACAAATTGTTTAATGATTCTGAATAACCGAATTACAATTACAATAAATAGTTTTTATGCGTCAAGTTATGCGCTTTATGATTCATACCAAACACTGTTTTTGGTGTAATTATTTATCCTCGCTCTATAGATATAAAAGATATAAATAAATTATTGTAATACGTAATAAAAATTATTGTAATACGTAATAATTAGAATGCAAATTTTATTTAAGTTTTATTTTATATATCTTAATTTTTTTTTATTAACCGACCCCTTTCAACAGAAAACAAATAAGAACCGGTGAATCAGAAACAATTAATTAAGAAAAATATTTTATTTTTTTTTATGGAATATACATATCAATATTCATGGATTATACCTTTCATTCCACTTCCAGTTCCAATGTTAATTGGAGCAGGACTTCTACTTTTTCCAACGGCAACAAAAAATCTTCGCCGTATGTGGGCTTTTCCGAGTGTTTTATTGTTAAGTATAGTTATGATTTTTTCAGCCCATTTTTCTATTCAGGAAATAAATAACAATTCCGTATATCAATATGTATGGTCTTGGACCATCAATAATGATTTTTATTTAGAATTTGGCTGCTTGGTCGATCCACTTACTTCTATTATGTCAATATTAATCACTACTGTTGGAATGATGGTTCTTATTTATAGTGATAATTATATGTCTCATGATCAGGGATATTTGAGATTTTTTGCTTATATGAGTTTTTCCAATACTTCAATGTTGGGATTAGTTACTAGTTCTAATTTGATACAAATTTATATTTTTTGGGAATTGGTTGGAATGTGTTCTTATCTATTAATAGGTTTTTGGTTCACACGACCTAGTGCGGCGAATGCTTGTCAAAAAGCGTTTGTAACTAATCGTGTCGGGGATTTTGGTTTATTATTAGGAATTTTGGGTTTTTATTGGATAACGGGTAGTTTTGAATTTCGGGATTTGTTTGAGATATTTAATAACTTGGTTTATAATAATGAGGTTAATTTTTTATTTGTTACCTTATGCGCCTTCCTATTATTTGCCGGCGCAGTTGCAAAATCCGCCCAATTTCCCCTTCATGTATGGTTACCTGATGCCATGGAAGGGCCTACCCCCATTTCGGCTCTTATACATGCCGCTACTATGGTAGCAGCAGGAATTTTTCTTGTAGCTCGGCTTCTTCCTCTTTTCATAGTTATACCTTACATAATAAATCTAATAGCTTTGACAGGTATAATAACATTACTTTTAGGAGCCACTTTAGCTCTTGCTCAAAAAGATATTAAGAAAAGCTTAGCTTATTCTACAATGTCTCAATTGGGTTATATGATGTTAGCTCTAGGTATGGGGTCTTATCGAGTTGCTTTATTTCATTTGATTACTCATGCCTATTCGAAAGCATTGTTGTTCTTAGGATCTGGATCAATTATTCATTCGATGGAAACTATTGTTGGATATTCTCCAGATAAAAGTCAGAATATGGTTCTTATGGGCGGTTTAAGAAAACATGTACCAATTACAAAAACCGCTTTTTTATTAGGTACACTTTCTCTTTGTGGTATTCCACCTCTTGCTTGTTTTTGGTCCAAAGATGAAATTCTTAATGATAGTTGGTTGTATTCACCGATTTTTGCAATAATAGCTTGTTCCACGGCAGGATTAACTGCATTTTATATGTTTCGTATCTATTTACTTACTTTTGAAGGACATTTAAATGTTTATTTTCAAAATTACAGCGGCAAAAAAAATAGCTCGTTCTATTCAATGTCTCTCTGGGGTAAAGAAGGAAAAAAAATTATTAAAACAAGCTTTCGTTTATTAGATTTTTTAACTACGAAAAAAAACGAAAAAACTTATTTTTTAAACACGTATCGGATTGATAGTAATGAAAATGTAAGAAGTATGGTACATCCGTTTATTAGTATTGCTCGTTTTGGCACTAAAAAAACTTTCTCATATCCCCACGAGTCGGACAATACTATGTTATTTCCGATGCTTGTATTAGTTTTATTTACGTTGTTCGTTGGGGCCGTAGGAATTCCGTTATTCAATCAGGAAGGAATGGATTTGGATATACTATCCAAATTCTTAAGTTCGTCTATAAACCTTTTACATAAAAATAGAAACCATTTTGTGGATTGGTATGAATTTATCACAAATGCAACCTTTTCCGTTAGTATAGCTTATTTCGGAATTCTT